AATCGTTTAATTCGCGAGGAGCTGGATGAGAAGAAACTCTCATGTCCGGTTCTGTAGTAGAGATGGGTGGAATTGATAAACAACCATCAACTATAACCCCAAAAGAACCAGATTCCGTAAACAACATAGAGGAAGAATGAAAGGAATATCTTATCGAGGTAATCGTATTTGCTTTGGTAGATATGCTCTTCAAGCGCTTGAACCCGCTTGGATCACATCTAGACAAATAGAAGCGGGTCGGCGAGCAATGACACGAAATGCACGCCGCGGTGGAAAAATATGGGTACGTATATTTCCAGACAAACCCGTTACAGTAAGACCTACAGAAACACGTATGGGTTCGGGGAAAGGATCTCCCGAATATTGGGTAGCTGTTGTTAAACCCGGCAGAATACTTTATGAAATGAGCGGAGTAGCAGAAAATATAGCCAGAAGGGCTATTTCAATAGCGGCATCCAAAATGCCTATACGAACCCAATTCATTCTTTCGGTATAGGATAGTGAAGAACCAAAGGAAATCATTTTTTGTATAAAAAAACAATTGCAGGTTTCTTGTTTTGTTTTGAACAAACAATATTTCTTTTTTTTTATTTCACCCTTTACATTGAAAAAGACAAAAAAAAAAACGATATGATTCAACCTCAAACCTATTTGAATGTAGCGGATAACAGCGGGGCCCGAAAATTGATGTGTATTCGAATCATAGGAGCTAGTAATCGACGATATGCTCATATTGGTGACGTTATTGTTGCTGTAATCAAAGAAGCAGTACCAAATACACCTCTAGAAAGATCAGAAGTGATCCGAGCTGTAATTGTACGTACTTGTAAAGAACTCAAACGCGACAACGGTATGATAATACGATATGATGACAATGCTGCAGTTGTTATTGATCAAGAAGGAAATCCAAAAGGAACCCGAATTTTTGGCGCGATCCCCCGGGAATTAAGACAGTTAAATTTCACTAAAATCGTTTCATTAGCACCTGAAGTATTATAAGGGAAGACCTTGATGTAGTTTCTAGTATTTGAACGAAATGGATTAATTTAATTAGTAGATTGTTTATATATCACGTATATACCTTTAAAAATTCATAAATATTTATGAATTCAAAAAAAAAAAAAGAAAAAGAGCATGTTGATTATATCAAAATTCGGGGGCAACAATAATCTTAGTTTATCATGAGTAAAGACACTATTGCTGACATAATAACCTCTATACGAAATGCTGACATGAATGAAAAAAGAACAGTTCGAATACCATCTACCTACATCACGGAAAATATTGTTAAAATCCTTTTACGAGAAGGTTTTATTGAAAACGTGAGAAAACATCAAGAAAGCAATAAATATTTTTTAGTTTTAACCCTACGACATAGGAGAAATAGGAAAGGAGCGTATAGAACTGTTTTAAATTTAAAACGGATCAGCCGGCCTGGCCTACGAATCTATTCTAACTATCAACGAATTCCGAGAATTTTAGGCGGAATGGGGATTGTAATTCTTTCTACTTCTCGAGGCATAATGACAGACCGAGAGGCTCGAATAGAAGGAATCGGCGGAGAAATTTTGTGTTATATATGGTAATCTTTCTGATAGCCCAATTATATGCGGAACTCGCCTATTTGTTTTGTGAAAAAAAGGGTAAAGGGTAGGTTTCCAATACTATGCCTCTTAGATTCGTTGATACTTCAAGGCCGTTTTCCCTGGAATGAAAGAAAAAAAAAGATTCGCGAGGTTTTAATTACTGAACTACGTCCCAATGGTATTTATGTTTCGAGTTCGTTTAGATAATGAAAATCTGATTCTGGGTTTTGCTTCGGGAAGGGTTCAACGTAATTTTATACGTATACTACCAGTAAATAGAATCAAAATTGTGGTAAGTTCTTATGATTCAACTAAAGGACATATAATTTGTATACTCTTTTGTATACTCTAAAGTAAAGACTCACATAATTAGGATTAGGTGGTTTTTTCAATTTCAACATTCTTTCGTGGGGATACAATTCGAAGTTAAAGATTTTAAGAAACTTATTTTCTTCCAATTAAGTAGATTCAGAATTAAGAAAAGGAGTGACAAATATGAAAATAAGGGCCTCCGTTCGTAAAATTTGTGAAAAATGTCGATTGATCCGTAGGCGGGGACGAATTATAGTAATTTGTTCCAACCCGAGACATAAACAAAGACAAGGATAATCTTTCTAAAACAAAAAGGACTCCCGAAATCTAAAGGACCTGATGTACAGATGTACAAAAAAATCAGTAAAAAACCAGGATCTCTTTTGACATGAAATGGATATATCCATATATCTCTGACTTATATTTATGAGATGATAAAATATGGCAAAACCTATACCAAAAATTGGTTCACGTAGAAATAGACGTATTGGTTCACGTAAGAATGTGCGTAGAATACCAAAGGGAGTTATTCATGTTCAAGCAAGTTTCAACAATACCATTGTGACTGTTACAGATGTACGAGGTCGAGTAATTTCTTGGTC